CCTGGAAGTTTAAACCTTTGATTCTGTAGCGGACATGGGAACAGATCGAGACGGGAAAGGAAAAGCCATTATTTATATTTATAAAGAAGCATAGGTCTTCACCTTCTTCGTTTGCTCACCATGCTCAACGCACGTTAGAAAAGTGTGTAAATGTGCTTTTCGAGCATCTTATTGTCACAGGGGGATGCTGAACAAAGATTGACTCAATCCTTTGTTAATTCTGAAAGATGGGATTATTAAACCATTGCTGACTTACGAAAAGAAAGATTTTCCTTAAAGATAAAGACTAGTAGTACGTACAGACCCGCTACGCATGTGTAAAGCATAAGGCTTCAATAGCATGATTGGGGCTGCTGTATTCTCTTGTCCCAGAGGTCTTTATGAAGTTTTACTCATTCTTATGAAGTGTTTATCGTTTTAGTGAGTTCAACTTTATTTAACTCTATAGGTGTGCAGAAAGAGGGTGCGACTCTCTTAGTTACATCTCACTCCTTTATGCAAGCTTGATCTTATATATGATACCACCAGCCGTCAAACCCAACCTAGTTCGGTCGGACTACCTTCACTTTTGAGCCCCTTTCTCCCGAAAGAGATAGATTCAAGCTGTAGACGCTCTTACTTCTCTGGTCCTTCCTTTTCTCTCCTTCCCCGTAAGCTCTTACCTTATAGGCACCGCACCCTAAACTGATCTTTTCTTGCCGACCTCTGAAAGAAGAGTAAACGGGTAGCGAGAAGGTAATTAGTTTTCTTTGGTCCAGCATTTCTGGTTGGCTAGTCGGTGCCCTCCCTTTCATTCCAGGCTGTCGATAGCAGGCGATAGGAAGCTTCAAGCGATAGCAAAGGGCGTAGGGGATAGGATCTCTTTCTGCGTCTACTGATGCTTTTGAAAGCGCCTTAGGTTTGGCGTCTGTGAGCTCTATCACAATTGACTTGCTAGCAGTCATTCGAGGAAAAAAAAAAGGAAATGCAACCACGGGAACGAATACTGCCGCCAAGAATGAAACTATTCATTCACAACTCATATGGCTTTCGTGGGACAACTACTGATACGAGTATACTATCAGGTGAACAAGAACTGTGAGACACTCGTATATTGGGATTTATCCGTCACACCGTAACGAGGGTAAGAATAGTAAGATTAGAACTTCGACGCTCTCCAACTCCTTTGAAGGGTATATATCCTCCTTCGCCTTATAAACGCCTTATAAACTTCCTTATAAAAGACCGTCTGTCATAGGACTCCCTCTTTTCCCTTTCCCTCGGCAGGGTGGAACGTAGGACTGAACTTGAACTTGATGGACTTTTTCTCAAAATGCAATGAAAATGAACTGCTTTTATAGAAGGCAAGAGATTCTCTTATGTCTCCCACTGGCTCAAAGGGCAAAGCAACTCCAACTGGAAATGAAATTCACACGGAATCGAAAAGAAAAAAAGGCCTTTACAATAAAAGGGGAATGTATTAAACAAGAGAACAGTATTGATAGTGCCAGTTGGCGAGGAACCCAGTTTGACAGCATATCCTATTTCATTTCCATGAATGACTGTCCTCCCCTCTTTATTTACCACCCCTATCTCTTTCCCATGTTAAGCGTGAAAAGGGCGTCGAGTATTTGAGAGTTGTTGGAGAGCTTCCTTGCCTAGCCTATGCTCTTAAGTAAGCTAGTTTCAAGCTCATCACAAGGAGTTTACAAGCTGCTTTGATAGAACGAGGTTCGAGCGTACTTGCTGGCTGGTTTGCTGGTGGAATGCGGGATAGATAACTGTTCAAAGTACCTATCCCCTTGACTCTGCTTTCTTCTATTGGACCAGGCAGGGATCTCTGATTAGTCGAATGAGCCCATCCCTCTGGCCTATCATTCATTTATTTTTTTTTTCCAGCTTTCGCTTCCTTACTTCCCCATTGGTGTGATATGATCTTAGATGAGATTCTATTATTGCTTTTATGAGAGGCGAGAGGGTCCTCCTTCATGCGCTTGTAGTGAACTCCCAACTCGCGTGATGGTCCTATGCGCTTCCAGCACTTTAAGTAGGTCTTATTTATTACCTTTGCTACCTTGATGGGATCTATCTCACTAAGACCCATAGAAGGAAATGAAGGCTGAATCTGACTTGCCTTTGTCTATGAAAGCTCACGCTTCTACTTTGATTTTCCTAACTGGTACAAAGGACTCCCACACGCTTTATGGGTGACTGCCATATCCATCTCTTTCACTTGTTGTAAGCTATCCTTGTAAAGAAGAGAGTGCCGAGTTTATGGGTGAGCCCTTTTTGATCTATCTCATTTTTAGTCTTCAAGGTGCATGGTCATAGTTAACCATTATCTTTTAAGGCGCTTTCTTTTCTAAGCAACTCCCCCACCCCCAATTGATCAAGGGACAACAACGATCGATCAAAACAGAACCCGCCCCTTTTATAGTTGAAAAAGAGAAAAAGTACAAGATCCGAGGTTGAAGGATCCAAGTCCCAAGGCACGGGAGGAGTTAATCTCCGAAGAACCGATGGCATTGAAGATGACGTAGCTTAACGTCAATGGAAGAATTAGCTCAAGCCACTGTACCGGTATAGGGGCCACCCGGCCTATCGAACATAGGAGCGGGGGAGGGACACTCTACGAAGGAAGTAGCATGGGTCAAGTCCTCCGCACGCCCTTGTGCCAGCGTAGAGCAGAACAATTGAATTTAAAAGGTTAGCAGTTGTTAGGCAAGCAGTGGCTATAGGGATCGTTCCAAGCCTTGATATAGGAGATTGCCCGATCTTTCGTACTTTCTTTTTCACAGTTCAATCACAATGACTGGGTGGAAAGGAATCTTCTCTTGCTCAAAGCTAAAGCGTTTATGAATAGCTTGGACTCTTCCCTCCCGATTGCTTCTTCTGCCGTCAACTCAGGTAGCTCAAGCAGAAGCAGAATCCGCCTTTGTTTGGGCTAGCTCGGCTAGCACGGTCCTTCGCGATTAGCCCCAGACAGAGTGAAGAAACTAAGTTCTTCAACCCATCGTTGACTTTTTTCCTTGGTCTACGATTCCACGCCTGGAGACTTTCTCATTCTCAAAGGAAAGATTTAAGGAGAAGGGCTATTCCCTCCATGAATAAGAGTTTTCCAGAGAATTCTGGAGATATTTTTCTTTGCCAGCAATCTAAGCAGGGTTACCCATCCAACGCATTTCATCCCACGTAGGAAGCTTGCATTCACGAGTATCTCTAAGCTTTTGTGTGACATGGATCTTCCTTCTATCTCAGAGGTTGCGTATATAGAAGATGGAGCCTAAACCCTTTAAATTAAAGTTCCTGAAGCTTGACACGATGGGGGTTTACGGCCATCAACAGTAAAAAGAAGATTCGGCCTGCTGAAAGAATCGGATTCAAGTGATAGAATTCAGCGCTAAAGCAAGTACGCGCTACTAAAGGAAGGACGCCAAGCCTGTCTTATCAAATTCCCTGTCTCACTTTCTCTCCCTTAACGAAGGGGAGTCGACAGATGACTACATAGTCCGGGCAATTGCTACCCCAGGGTGTCACCTAAACGCAGCATCGAAAGCCACCTGAGATGGAGTTTTCATACAGTCAATCCAAGCTTGGGATTCCCACTTTTTGATTCCATTCCAACCAATCCGCACAAGACTTGATATGTGGACTAATTGACAGTTCTCTACATGCCTCAACTAGGGAACTCTGTTGTCCCAGCTCCTATGATTCCTTTCATGACTTGTAAATTCAAACCTTTTGACTCACCCGTGCGTACTCCTTTTTAACCTGATGAGATTCGTCTTTTTTGATGTCCGCTTGAAGTTGAAGGCAAAGAAAGGCAAAGAAGGAGGCAAGGTTCGAAGCTGCTCCTACTCGAATTTCATGCCATAGCCTTTATTTATTATTGTTAGGCCAGGGAAGAAGAAATAGAAAGAGTTCCGACCTCAGACGCCAGCAGTTCAAAGGTCATAGGCAGCAAGAAGTGAAGCTGCTCTCCCAAGAGAAGGATAAGGCTGCACATCACTGAAGATAGTGGAAGGAAAGCGACATCGAAAGCGTGCAGTGATAAGGTATACTTTACTTAGTTGACTAAACTCCTGTTCGGATGCCTGAACAGCTTTTAACTAGAAAGAGAATGACCTATCGGGCTTGAAAGCAGAGCATTTCGTTGACCGATCAAAGCCTATTTTTTCATTTCAAGTTCTCAAATATAAATTTTTGAAAAAGCCAATTTGAAGGGTAAGAATTCCAATTTCTTCTTCTATATGGAATACCAGAATTAAAATTTCTCAAATGCCCTTTTTTGGTTTTTTTCCCAGCCGTATAATCGAAATAGGATCGATTGGCCTGAACCCTACTTCTGTTTCACTGCTCGGGTTATCCTGAAGCTGCTAACCTGTCCCCTTCTTCCTTCTCCGCCTTGGTAGCATCCTCCTTCTCATCTAAAGAGGCTTCCTTCCAAACCGAGCTCGGGCCCAGCCCACCGGCAGCCTTGAAAAAAGAATTCTTTCTCTCTCCCGGTCCGGTTCGTTGGCTTCGTTCGGCGGATCACAGAACTATGTAGAATTGGACTATCACGCCCTCTATTAACGCTTATTTTTTTGAAATACTCTACCTAGTAGAAAACTTCAGAGTCTGGTTATAAACCAACTCCCTTCCCCTGGTAATAAAAATCTTTCTCCACCCGTTCGAGGAAGCAAAAACAAAAGCCCACTTTGGAGCGAATTCCCCTCTTGAAAACTTCTTATTCACCCTTATTTTAGGCAGGCAGCTTGCTTCTATGGCTCATGTATGAACAGCAAAACTCATGCAGATTGACCTGGCCCTGGGGGTATAAAACTCGTGATAGAAGGACAACTTCCCTTTCGCTGAACGGAATCAATAGAATTTGAAGGTGACCGGACACCACTGCTTAAGAGGGATTGCCAATAGAGGTATAAACTCCCATGGTAAGACTTCTCACTAGGTAAGTTCCCCCTTATCTTTTTCAATGCTTTGGGGGTCGGGCACAACTTCAAGGAGCTCCGCTTTTTTCCCTAGCGCATACTAAAGCAGAGTAGACTGATCGGACGACATGCGCATCAGATAAATAGAATGGATTTCACATCGATAGAAAGAAAGTCCTTGTCTTTCTCTGTATCGGTAGTAGCATCAGCCTCATTGCCCGGCATGGCTTGATAGTGGTATAAGGATTTCCCAGTAGGTGGTCCGCTTACTGTGCTATTTCAATGCTTCGGGGTACTTCATGTCGAAGGAACAAAGAGGACGAAGGTTCTTCGGCGCATATTCGTAGGATATGACACCGAACGAAAAGGATGGAGATGTTTCGACCTACCCGTAAAAGACATGTTTTGAAAAGATGGGGATTGGGGCTATTGATCCGGAAAGACGAGATGGAATTGCTATTGAGTCTTCGAGGCGCTGAAAGCCTGCAGATTGATCTTCTTCCTCCCATTGAGTCGGTCTTAGTTAGAGCCGGTAGATCAGATTGAATGAGGGATGGAAGGATGTTCCGGTATTCGAATTATCCGCAGGGCTACACGACGGCGGAAGTAGAGTGGCTGGAGCTCCTTCAAATCAATTATATTGGGAGGCCTAACGAGTGACAATGGTTCACAGTCCGACTACTAATTCAAGTTACCTTTCAAACAGACGAGATTCCGCATCTACTTATTTCGGGATGAAGACATGTCGGCCTTACGACTGCTAATTGAGGCCTAAGGTATAGCAGTAACTGTATTAAACGTAAACGCAATGACTTTTGAGGAATTATTGATTCAAAACTTTCTATCGTTACACCCCTTTTCAACTATCTCAAATAGCGCACTAGCCGTAAGAGAAAGAGGTGTCGAATACGGCCACTCATCCGCTGAGCTGGCCGAAAGAAGCAAGCAAAGAGTCTTACTCTAAAGAAAAAAAAAGCCTATTCCTATTCTACCTGCAAACTATTAATCGAAGTACTTAGCACTCACCGCTACAATTGGCGCTGCATCTATCCCAATGAATTTTTAGCTTTTCCTTAGCCTTCTTCTTTAGCACTGGCTTACTCACAGGAAGCTGGCCTAGCAGATGACTCTTAGTTAGACTGGTACTAGTGCAGATATAACATAAGGGGAATTCCATTCGTTGAGTTCTCCAAAGCCCTATCCCATATAAAAGAGAAAAGCTATATTAACGCTAACGCCCAAGAATAGATCTTATGAAAAGAAAAGAACGATCGTCAGCGGAGATCGCAATACGAAGTTAAATAGACATAATCCCCGGCATCAGAGAATTCCAGGGATTCGGCTCTATTTAAAGTAGGAGATAGCCGGCCCGCAGAGAAGTCTTGCTCTGGCTTGCCCAAAGCGTTGAACATAGAGAATTAAGGTTGTCTTACATACACACTGGTTGAATTTAATTTGATTCCGCTTTTTAAAATAGTAAGAGGGGAATTGAGTAAAATATCCTTGTCCGTAGTTCCAGCGGATTCTCTTTTGTCTTGCAAACCCCTTATTATGTACTCCCCTATTCTTGAAAAGACCGCTATGCACCTTGACTTTTGGCTTTTCGTTCTTTCTGCTGCAGCTGTTTAGCTATATTCGTCTCCTTTTCTTAGTCCTCATCAGGAAAGAAAGCTCTACAGTGAAAGGCTTCAAGGATTGGTACTACTGGCTTGTCCATCTACTGGGTGGGACTACTCCGACATATTCGGTGCTACGCCCCTATTATCCCGTCCTCGAGACTGAACTAAGGCACATCCCTTCTTTGCTTAGGGTTTGGTTCGGGTTCAGCTTCTGCCGCTGCTTCAGCTGGGCAAAATACCAGGCCGGGGCTTTCTTTCCTGCGGTTTCCGATATTGCAATGGCAAGCAAACAGAAGGTTTCCCTCTTTCGGGTATAGACTTTCCCGATTGATTGGAAAGATTTTATACTGCCAGAAAAAAAAAACTATCTAACCCTGATATCCTTGGTACTGTCCCTGCTGAGAAAGATCCGGATTTCCCAGAGAGTGCTTTGGAGGTGCGGTGTAACCAACAACTCAGGGCTATCAAGGGAAGGAGTTGCAGGACCGGAGTTCTATCTCGGATCCACAGAATGACCAGTTTTTGTCTCGAAAACCGCTGAACGGGCAGGTTCCACGTGTGATTGGATATCGAAGGTTCCTGTAGAGCATTTTGGATATGGAATCCGTATTGCCGGAAAGGTTCTCCCTGTCCCTTTTACCTCTATTCTTATAGGATTCATAGAGTGGAGTTTACCCCGGCTGTTGGATTCCACAGATCTAATCGGCGGAAAGAAGCACTGGCTAATACTTGTTTGGAGATGGGGCCTACAGGGCAATCAGATAGCAGATTCCCTTTTATTTACTGTCTTCAATGTGAAGACTTGTTGAATGATTGACTGTAAGAGAAGGGTAGATACTTTCAACAGAAGGTCTTATGTATTCTTAAAAGTCTTTAAAGTTTTTTTACCGTCTTGCGCCCGGAAAGACACATCTCCGTCCAGACAAGATCCTGTTATGATCCTTTCTGTACCGTATGTCCTGTGAAGAAGAACGTCTTCCCCGGTCCGAGACAGGTCAACAATCGTGGAAGGCCCAGGATGGTCGCTATAACGTCTTTTTCGGCACGGTAACAAGGTCCAACGATGAATCTAACATGGAAGACGGTTACTGTGCCTTAAACGACGTGATATAGGCTTGTCGGAGGGTTTCATGAAGGATTGTGGGATAGCCTTCCACTCGGACTTGAGATCCTTTCCCTGGCTGGCAGGCTGTCTTAAATAAAAGGAATGCACATAAAGACAAGACAGCTTAAGCTTCACTGAAAGACACATAAAGACAGTCTCTTTCCCTTGCCTTCAAGTTAAGAAAGGAGTGATCGTGGCTATTTCATTACAGTTCAGTCTTTGTCTGCGCCCCTTTGCTTCGAGTAAGTATATCTATCTCTCTAAAGGCGTAAAGAGAACCCGAAAAGTGTTTTTTCTTTCTTAACTTAAAGACTGCTTTTTATGACAGGCGCTTAGCCGGGGCAGTCTGGTTGAACGTCCCATCTATAGGAATAAGACGAAAAACCTTCATGCACCAGTCATGGGCTGAACGAAGCTAAGCTTGCTTTAGGGAGTTCGGAATCGCGAAGATTCGCTGTTTTCCAGCTCACTCTGTGAAGAAACCTAACCTTACCACAGGATACCGACTTAACACGGTCTTATCCGCCCATTTCGAAGTAAGGCGCTGGCTGCACTCCTTAAAGGAAAAAGTTTTCCAGTAAGGACAGCTTCGGCCTTCATTTCCGTAAGTACCGCCTATAAAGTCAAGTTTTTCTTTTTTTTTTAGCTCTTCTCTTCCTTTTCCCGATTGGTTCTGTGTCAGGCAGAGCTTTGCCAAGGCGTATTTTCCTACGTGTGATCGGGCCGAAGTTAAACAAGGGATCAAAGCGTCGAGTTTAAGATCGGATGCAATTATGACGCTGGTACATGCTGCACTGGTCCGTCTTTCCTTTCCTCTTTCTGTATATCTTCTCCTGATCGGGTCAGATATGTGAGAACCTTATCAGTCCAATAGTAAACTCCTCAATCTGTGTCTTCTGGGCCGTTCACATGTTTTTCATAGTTGATGCTCCGCTTGGGTAGAAAGAGATGTTAGGTGGATAGCTATTGCTGGTCCAGGCAAGAATTGCATGTGGTCGGTCGTCAGATGCCACCGGTTCATCATTCAGACAGATGCGCGATATGTGAGATAGAGTGCCCGCCTTTATACAATCCATTTTTGCTTGCCTCTCACCAAAGTTCGTACTAAACTAAATGGGCAAAGCTCCGGCTAGGGAAAGAAAGCGACCTTACGCATCATTTTTCTTTCTTCTGCTTCCCTATTTGTTATTTATATAAGAGCTCCTTGTAGCGAGAAAGGGAAGAGGGAGATCAAACAAAGACGAAGTATAAAATAGAGAAGACACCTGACGTTAAGCTGTCTCAATGCGTTTTGGTTCATCTAAAGTAAAACTAAAATGTCATACCCGTAAAGAAGAAATTCTGCTCCTAATAAGCTCGGGATGATGATGGGGCTAGCAACCTGTCCTCCAAGAAGCGTCATCTCTTGGGCGCTTTCTTTCCCCTTTTTTCTTTCTCATACTCATTCCGTACGACGATTTCAGTAATGAAAGGGGTCGGAACTCATCACATTACTGGGTAGATCAGTTGGGGGATAAGGGTTGACGTTCAATAAAGGTCCTTCTCATTATATCGAATAAAAGTTAGGCCAGTAGTGCTCCAGCGATGGCGATTCTAACCCCTTTCCTGGTAGTAGAGAGAGAGATCCGCATAAGCAAGCCGTGCTGGTGGGGCCGCTAAGTAACTCGAAACTGGTAACTATAGCCCAACGCTGTGAAGCTCGCCTACCCGGGTCAATTATGGGCGCCCCCCTACTACGTTTGGGTGCCTCCGGTTCGAGACAGGACTGTTTAAGAAAAGGAAACTCCTCCGCAAAGGGTGGAGAGAATTGAGTTGGTCATTGCTTCGGGTCATCTAAGCTCACCCAGAGAAACTTCGTTAGAGTGGAAAAACATAGAAAGACTGCTGCCTCGCTTCCAACCGCATCTCATGTAATGTTAGCGTTAATTGTCACTGAACACTAACCCACTGACACCTGCCTTCAGCCCAATAGAATTCCCCTCCATTTTCACACCAACTGTAAAGCTGCCTTAGTCACATCAAGGGTCACCGTCAATTCCACAAACATCTTATGAGAAAAGGTTATTGTCACCGTCACCATACCAACTCCTTCTGCCAGACCTAAACGAAGCTGCCAGTTCCCCTTCTTCGGATGGGGCTCTTTTTTCCCCAATATTCTGCTAGTGGGAAATCTGAGCATAGAGGAAAAAAAAATGTGTAATCCTCAGGTCTCATTTGCCTCTCAAATGAGAAGGAAGGCCACGCTTATGCTAAAGTCGTTAGACTATAACCCTGACGAAATAGATGTTAGGGCAGTCGTTTCGGCATTCATTGAGAATGTGGGCCCTGAGCGCTTTGAGTCCGTTCTTTTGGGTATTATAGACCCGAACTCCCCGGTATTCATAGAATTTCTAAACGATTGGGAGGATTATCATTATCCGTCACATTTTCCCAATCCTCCACAGTCACTATTTTAAGGGGGGGAGGGCGCCCATGTATTTATTTGTTTATGAGAGGTTGTAACGGTGCTTTCCTCAAAAAGAACGAGGCCCACCCCATCCGCTCTTAGTCAGCTAAGCAAGAATCACAGGAATTTGACCTTGAATCCGGATTTCCCTTCTGAGATTGGTTTTCCCTCCGCTTTAAACGTCTTTTCCCCGCCAGTTCAAGGCACCTTTGTATGAAACTTCTGCCTTGCTATTGGCCCGTCCCTTTTCAACCCATGATAACTATCACGAAATATTGACTTACTATTCGAATCTAAGTAGTCATCCACTGATCATCGAATAGTAAGTCAATCCGTACCCCAGACTATGGTACGTGCCGTACCTACTAATCTGTCTACATGGTTAATTGGCCGGCTTCCCCACGACTAATGACGAACCCCCGGTATTCCCTTCAATACTCCCAGCCTTTGACCATTCGGTTTGATTTGAAAATGCTAACGAAGAAAAAGGGGGCCTCCTCCGGGAACCTGCAGAAAGGCTCTCAAAAGCAGGCGCGTACCAAGCCATTCCACTTCTCTCGGACCATGAGCAGTGGTCAAAGCGCTTTAATCCTGGCTCATAGCCGTTAGTTAACCTTATTGACACGGGACGAGTCGCTATGATTCACTACGAAAATAGAAGCAGATGCACTAAGAAATTCGAGCTAATTTACTCATCCCACCTCGAACTCTCATTTAGCGCATCGACTTTAGCACTACTTAATATTATTCTATTACAAAGAAAAAAAAATCTACACCAGCGCATCCAGCATCAAAGGACAATAGCTCGTGTTGATAGGACTATCTTCAGGCCTTTGACCAAGGGTGGTATAACATAGATAGATTTCTTTCCTTTCCGTGGAAGATCAAAGTAGGTAGGTTATGAATGAACTAGGTTATCCTTTTCATAGAGCAGGGCTGCTCCAGTAGATTGATTCTCCGACATTCAAGCAACATAAGAACCAGCACAATTAGCCTTAACCCTGAGATTCTTTGGTAGAAGAGAAGAGCTGAAAGCAGTAAAGCGAAGCGGGCTTGAAAAAGCGTAAGTCTGCTGCATCGAATGCGTCTTTTTTGAAAGTTCCATCCCTACTCGACGCTCAGATATGTGATGTGCCATGATAACGAATTGAGTCCAACAAAGATCCGCAACCTGCGTCACTAGTGTTTAGCAGCGAAAGTAAGATCAGAATGTCGAATTAAATAGTTTTTTTTTTCTTGATTCGAAAAAGTTTGCACGTGAATTACATGCTTCTCCCATTTCTTATTCATTGCCCCGTCCGGCATCCCCTTAAGCACTCATATAATTAAATCAACCAAAGTCCGAAAGATCTTCCGCACTCTCTTTCATTCCGGGAGTCCAGTCCATGTCTTTCTTTCTGAGTTCGGTTTCCCTGTGTGAAGCATAGTGACAGGTTCAAGTAGGAATGGTATGCTTTGACGCTCAATGTCCGGTAGCGCAGAGTGACGCAAGAGAAGGCTTGGTAGCTGTTCGGTAGCACGGTTGGAAGTAAGGTTACTTTTTTTATTAAAATGATACCAAATCGGCTCTTTGCTTCTTTTTTCTTCTCGGGATGTGCCCTTTTGAATCAAAAGTCTCTCAAATCGGATCCATCTCCGGGATGGAATTCTCTATATAAGAGATCGATATCTGGTTGACTTCTGATAGAGAAAGATTTGAATCTCCGGCTTCTTTCTCTTGAGGAGGAGGAAAAGATAGCAAAGCCCTGGCTCGCTCTGCCTTGTTAGGCTGTTCTGATAATACTCTTCTTTTGAAGGTTTTTTGAATGCTACTGAGCTGAGAAAGAGAAATGTGTTTGAAACCTCATCTCTACCCTGTTACATAGCTTCAAAGAGTCTACCTACTGACACTAGGCTGGACCAATTTCACCCGATGTTTGGATAAGAGAACCAGCGTCTTCATACTGTCCTAGTTGGATCCATCAGCGTTGTAGTATCTCCAAGCATAAGAAGCTACTAACTAGGTAAGGGCCTTCTATAGACGAAGATGTATGAAGCCGCATTACGGTTCACAAACTCGGATTGGGCTAAATCTGAAGTAAGAAGACTAAGACTGACGCTCGATTCCGTGCCAAGTATAAATGAGCCTTTCCTTACTCTTTTCAAAGAGTATGATAAAGGCGGTTGAGCTGCCTAACTGAAACTCTTCAACGAAGGTTTAGACCCAAGCCAAGGACGTCAACGCTGTGCCCCCGTCTGAATTATAAAGATAATAGGATCTGTAAGGCTTCTGAAAACTTTAAAAGCATCTTGAGTCCGAATGGTCCTTCCCACTTTGGAGAGAACTTGCTCTGGTTACTCCGGGCTGGCTGAATCTGCTTCCAGACTAAGTCACCTTCCAGGAAAACCTGTGGTCGAACATTCCTTTCGAGCCACACTTTGAGGGTATGCCTTAAGAGTAAGAAACTGCTATAAATCCATAATCATTGCTTATTGAGACTCCTACAGAGTTAGCCTTTTCTGCATGGCTCTTCTAATCGAGAGAACCAAAACTTCAGCCTGAAAAAGAGCATCATGCCCGTAGGTAAGGTAAAAAAAAGCAAAGCATACGGTGTGATGCCTGTACTACTGAAGCAAGTGGATCGGAATGCTCCAAAAACTTCAGACAAATATAGCCGTTTCCCAGACCGCGATTTCGTTCTTCAAAATGCTTGGCTGACCCTTCCGAAGAAAGTTTTTTCTATTAGATAGGCGATTTCCCCCTTTCCATTGAAGTAGGGAAAGCGGGGCGAAAGCTCTAAGCCCGCATCTTCAGCTTCTATTGGAGGGGCTGCGGATCCAATCAGGGGGAGCAGAACAGCAGGCAGGCAACTCCCACTCGGTACTCGGTCAAAAGAAAGCCGCAATCCCAAGAACAATCAACAGACTTAGTAGTATTGAAAAATAGTCAGTTTTCGTTTCATGCTGTACGTAAACTGAAAAGCAGGGGAGAATGCTGCTAATATTAATGAACAGATCGTACTTTCTTTGCTTTGTCGAAATACTTTCCGTAAGATCTTGCCTAGATAACATTCGAAATATCGATCGTAAGAGAAGCAAAAGAATCGCCCAAATAATCCCATTTCTTTGAAGGTTGGACAAAGCCAACCGGCGATTTCCTGAATCAGTCTCCCCCGTTGGAGCAGATCTTTCGGCCGCTAAGCTTGAGTGAAGTCCCTATCGGGAAAGCATTAACACAAGTATAGAATCTCTTTCCAGTCCTGCTTCTGAAACGTTAGTCCGCCATCGAGAGTTATTCTTAACACGAGTTGAAAGGCTATATCAGAAGGAAGGTGGCTCAAATCAGACTTCGCCGAGCAATGAAAAACGACGGACCTCCATAAGTAAACTGGCTAATCGAGCTTTCATCAATGAAAGTAGAAAAGCCTAAGTCGATCCGAATAGCCGAACGGAATTAGTCATAGAGCTCATCCCTGGTTAAATAGTTGATGATTTCTTTGAGGGATTATGCTGTGGGACTTTTTGAGGAATAGAAGGTCGTAACCACTTACAAAGAAAGAACTCTTATAGTTTCATCCTAAACCGGTGTGACAGTAGGAACTGAACTTCCCTGTGAAAGCTAACTGAATGGCTAACCGCTGCTTTCTTTCTCTTATTACTATCCGTTGTCGGCATATCAGCTCTTAAAGTAAGCGTAATAAGCGTTGTTCTACAATCTGTCTTACCTTCCTGGTGATGTGGTGGAATAACCGTGGTAGTAGGAGCTCATGGATGAATACCCGTTCTTCAAATAGCCGTTGTTTTAGAACCCGTGTTTGAAATTGAATTACTAACTTCAGCTATTTCATCATCTATGGCACTGAGAAGAGGAATCGAAGGGGCTATATAGGGTGCCTAGCCTTTGCACATGAAGGCCTTGTTCTTCTCTGACGCCTGAAGCGGGCGATTCGATTAGTCGAGATAATATAAGTGAATACCGGACAATTTCCTTTAAATAGACTCGGCTTTTAAAAAGCATTGAGATAGCCGGGCGTCACTTAATTGAATAAAGATCACCTCCAGTCTAATACTCTTTCTATCGCTTTATTTAAAGGCTACCTTCGAAAGGACCTAGTTTGCATGTCCCTTAAGGCGCACATCGAGAAGAGACTCTCGAAATGCAGAGTGTTAGGCGCACAAGCAAGCTCGAACGATAAAGGATGTCAGTATCGTCCTAAGCAGTTTCGATTAGGAGAAGGGGAGGACCGAGGTTTTTATTCTTGAACTCTTTCGAAGTGGAATGGAGATGAGGACTGAAGCGAGCAGGATTGACCTTAGACTGTCAATAATGGGTCTGACTCAGATGCAAGTCAGACAATGTCAATTCGATTGGGCCTTTTCACACTCGATGTTAGAGTCGATCCTGAGCACCAATCGATATTGAAGATCAATTGCAAGAAGCACTTCATCTATTGCAGTTCCTTCCGTGAGCTGCCCTTTTCTTTTAGCAGTTGATGAAGAACACTTCATCAACACTGTCGATCGATTGCAAGTGCCAACATTAAGGCCTAATGCTCATTCTTACTTACTGTAAAGGTCAAGGGAGCGGACAGGCGGCAGAGCTGGAATGCCGAGGAGCTGGTTTAGTTCAAGGGGAGTGGCCTTTTAGTAAGTGTAAGGACAAGAAGCACAAGTATTTAAAGTGTGTGTAAGTACTTCTATAAGTGGTTTCAAAAGGTTGTCAACCCCGGTAAGTATTAGTGACATAAGGAGGATGGTTATCAGTCTTTATTTGATGCCTTAGAACAGTATTCTTACACGAACTTCAAGCTTAATGGGCAAGCGCCCGCATGGAAGCGTAGTGAATCGAACGTTTATAGATAGAGAGTCACACACGACGCCGCCTTGTTATGAATCGACTCCGAGTACTCGCGAACAAAGAAAGGTGAGAGAAGTGGGTAGAGTTGTCAAAGTTCGATCAATGGGCTCTACAGTGGTTAACTAGGCTATACTTACTTACTGAATTGACTGCTTGCTTTAGTGCTTTACTGTAACAAGGGAATCCCTGCATCAAAGCCCCTTTTCCACGCAGTGGTATGGCAAAGAGTAGGAGTAGGACGTAGCACTAGGCTAAGGCAAGTGACGAACTGATTGATCCGTAATAAACTGTATTACTAGTACCCGGATAAGGTCTCCCATTAATAGTTCACCGGAAATCCCCCTTTTGAAGATTTATCTTTCTCGAGGGACAGAGGGGCGTAGATAAGAGCCAAGGAGTGAGTGGCGGATGCTGATCCCACAAGGGAATGGACATTTACAATTCATTCTTTAAGATAAGAGGAGATTTTTTTAACCATTTCTTTCGAGATGCGAAGAATATTCCTAGTCTGTCTAACTTTTGTAATAGTTACCGCTCCGTGGGTCCTTCAAACATTGAAGTTTCATATTCCTCGGCCGATAAATGGAAAGCAAGAATGAGAGCAGGACGAATCCGCTCTTAACTTCCTCAATCTCTGTAACCCGACCATGCCCTAGGGCAATAAAGCCGTCAGGAACCGCTCAGCAGTTGGTCAACTTACCTATTCTTTTTTCAGAGTGGGATAGTTAGCGTGTGAGAGATTTCCTTTGTTCGGACTTAGCTGCTCCATCTTTACTTTTGTAAGTGTAGTGAGCAATCAATCCTATTCTTCCTTACCTAATAAAGTCTTATAGTTTATAGTAAGGTACGCCCGGTAATGCCATAGATTTTCCCTTAACATCCCGTTCATTTGCTGTTATCGGTTCTGTTTGGTCCTTTCAAGTATAGGCCAAATGCGCGTACTTTGCTAAGTAGTTCCCGAGCTAAGGTAGTACCTCTTCGTCTTTAAGGTGATCGTTTTCTTCCTCACTCGGCAAGCGCCAAGAAAATCTCATAAGAAAAGGCAACGCAGGAAGCCGTACTAGCTATGAGTCAGAGCCAAAGGAAGCATCAGAAAATTTCTGTTATGAAGGGAAGACCCCGCCCAAAACTTGGAGATTGGACCTGATACAAGAACCGCAATGGTTTTATCAGCAGCCATTCAACACGGCCCACACCATACCCTGGTATACAAATCCAATTCTTTTCTTCTTTCCTTTACTACGATACAACGAATGAATTGAGTCAAATGAATGTACAATATTCACTCAGAAGCGGCAACTGCTTTTGCTTCTTCAATAGTTTAGGGTGGTTTATCCGGGGTCAATTATGGGGCAGAAAGGTCAAAGATCGACGGGAGTGGGGTTCGGGTCTGTCTGTCAATCAAGTAAGCAAGCCGGGCTGCTACGCCGTGTTTTGGATCGGACGGGTAGCTAAAGTCAGAAAGGCAACTCTTTACTACTCTTATTTTTCTAATAGCTGACAAATAGAAATAAAAAACCACTCTATCTAAGGCAAAGGCCTATTTCCATATCATCTTTGTAGGGGGGCTTCCTTCTTACACATCAACTGAAGACCAATCCAAGACTGACGACAGACTATATTTATAGAGCAGAGGAAATCAGAATATCGGAAGTCCAAGCAAAGCAGAAAGAAACGTTAGCTATAGATATATGCTCAACACATGTTACTTATTTCCTTGGCTTAGGAGTTAAGACCGGGAAGTAAGCACAGCAGTAGTAGGCCGGGCTAATCGGTAAGCAACAGCCTAAGACAATGCCGCATACCAACCACAGCTTATCAGGCTCGGTCAAGAACCTAGCAGTCTCGTTCAAGTATTCAAGTACATAGTGGCAGTTCATCTTTTGACCCCTTGATCTTTGAGCTTGGTGGCCTCAAACGCTCTAGCTGCCACAAGCGGTTATACAGCTCCCTACCATCCCTTGAACCATTATACTTCTATAGGTCTTGGTTTCAGGTCTCTCTAGCCAAAGGTATCCTTGTCTGATATCCATGTCTCCATTGGCCCTAATCTGCTTACGCATAAGGTAGTTCCCGCGCATTCTCTCTACCTTTTTTTTTGGAGTGGCCACCTTCTAAGCTACCTCAGCCAAGTTCTTTATCCTTACAGTGGAACCCCGGAAAGTGGATCCGGCAATGGAATTAGTAGCTACCAAGAACTTTTCTTTATCCCTCCTACTACCAGAAAGTGATTCAAGGCCTTCATTCTCTGAAAATAGAAGTCTTTGCCTTAGAGTCTCGATATGAGAAAGGAGAGGAAGAATCCGTTGCTCTTAGGCATCCCGTCGAATCCGCTCTGAAGGCGGTTACGACATTTTAGCTTATATCTCGTTCAACCTTGATATAGACGAATGTCCTTTCCTTGACGCGCTTCGGCCTAATTAGGTAAAGGTAAAAAACCCTCAATAGTAAGTTGCTGCTACCTTTGCTTTGCTGCCCTAGTCCGTCCGAAGCACGTTAGCCGGATGCTATGAAGCCCTCCGGTTATTAGCAATCAATCTTTTTAAAAACAACCTATATTATAATTATTTCATGTCTAGGCCCCGACTTAGGATGTATGCTTCGATACACCCCCTGTAATCAACGGTTTTCCTGCTCTGTAGGAATTCGACATATGATTTCGAATCATCGTTGATGATGATCACTGCCGGCTCGGGCAACCTTTCGATCTAGGCTAGGCCTGACTGAACATTGTTGAGAAGCCCTATAAAAAAGAGTACCAGATCGCTTCGAAAGGCGCTTGCTTTGGTTAGTTTCCTTCAGCAGCCCGCGAACTTATGTAAGAGGTGATTAGTTTCCTTACGTGGCGGCGGGGTCGTCACGAGCAATAAGCGTCGACAACATCTTTCTCCTACACACTGGGCAGTCCATTTCTAAGGACTCGGTGCTCAACCGTGTCCATATGCTAGTTGAAACCAATCTTACCTTATTTAAGATAAACCCCGAAAGAGACTGCTCAGCCTATGTCCTCCAACGTTAGGTAGTATCTTGCGCTTAAATGGGCTGGCCCTGCTTTTAGGGAAACTATATGCTTACCTTCCGTTAGATCTGAGGGCGGAAATGTGGAGAGGGCGAAAGCACACAAAGGAGGCACGCTAGCCAAAAGGGTATTGAGTCGGAAATCGAACCCCTTGTTGTTGACCTGTGACAGTCTCAATGCTCTTATGGCAGGGCAGTAGCACCGAGATCTCATAGAGGCGGCATTTTACTGCGGTTCCCTATGAAGGCACCAGTCGAGTAGCAACCACTTCGGGAAAAGGATTTCTACCCCAAGTGGTGAGGGCACGGTTAGCCCAAAAAAGCCAGCGCTTGAAGCAAGGTTCAGCACTTTTTGCAGGGTTTGACCCTGCCTTCTCTTCTTTCTTCGTAATTCTACTGAACGGGGTCGATCCACTTTACTAGAAGTCAAATCGGAAGCCGTTTCAGGTGCATAAACAAAAAGGCGCCTTCGGATACAGAGGGGCTACTCTAGTCACTCAAAGTCCTAGCTAAGTAAGGAACAGACTCTCCAAACAGAAGTACGTACTGCACGGCCGAGGAAGCATCCGAAGCATCTAAAGTAGAAGAATCCGAATCCGTTGAATAGGAAGCCTTTGATCCGCTTTCTGAGAGCGCTGAATCATTCGATTCGAAAAAGGTGGAAAAAAGGGCACTGACTACTTCCTTCTTTTTTTTTAAGGAATGGAGATTCGACTCCCTTCAAAGTCTACGGGTTCCCTCTTGTTGTAAGCCGGCTAAGGGCACGGCTTTCTATGAATCGTAATCCTACTCAATCCGCCTTTTTCGTTCATCTACGCAGGAAAGGAACTACCGAAACCTCTCTTATCGAAGTTACCACGGGCTCTTCAATAAGCCACTCATAAGCAGACTTGGACAGAACGAGATTAGTCGGACGCCTTCTTCCTCCTAGTAATGTTAAAGAATGCTTGTGTACTGTCCGCTGCTCTAAGAGAGGGCTACTTTATAGATTGCTCTTCCTTTGACAATGCCATATCTAGCCGAACCCTGTCTAAAGACGAGGGCTATAGCATGCTAGTAGGGGATAGTACTGACGATCTTCGCACACCATGAATTATGGGACGCCGGTATCAGAATTCCAAGACCAAAGCCATTTCTGGAATTGGTGAGAAAATCGCTGATGCGAACTCTAACCGTGCTACTGAAAGCACTTTGTGCATCTTCTGTTGCCGGGAAGAAAGACGTGTTGGGTCAGTCCGGCACGTCACGCTTGCTAATACGGCCCGACTGCCCCTATACTTTGATCGATCGACCGACGTAGGGATTTGCATGGGGCCTTGCGCGTCGCGTCGGAGATTGTATTACAATATACGTTTCAATGGGCGTAGGTACAGGGGGTGTGGCGTACGCCACTGACTTTCTGGTGTGCAGGATGCACTTCCCACATTATTGTACAGTAGGCCTTGGAGCCCTCATCTGTAGGTACATAGAGGTGTGATGATCGCATATGCGGAGCAGCTTCGTTCGAGGGCCGACAGTCAGCACAAGGGCCTGCGGGCAGGGGGAAGACCCCGCCGAGTAAGGCTTAGGCCTAAGGACCACTTATATTGGAAAGGCAGGTCGAACAGCACTAGTTCCGGCCGAACCCAGACAAAGGAAAAGGTTTCAAGGAAGCAGGAACGAACGGAGATAAAAAAACAATCGCATTCCGAGATTTTGACGAAAGTTCGCCGAACACAACACCAGGTTATACGGGAAAAGACTCAAAGGTATGAAAGCTGGTAGTGAATTTCACTCTGTATCGAGACGGTATACCCTTAACGATCTATATGTGTACCAACCATCTATCTGAAAATGGAAATTCGAGACTGTCTGATCGAGAATAGGAATCAATGGGATTAGATCACATTGCGGAATCTAAATCCAACATCTCTTATTCTGCCTTGCCTCTTCCTTCAGCTGTTTCCGATACTGAGATGAAGTGACTTCTTTTACGGATGAACTCAAAGTAGAGTAGCCTAATAATAAGGCAAAATCATGCTACGCCATAGCGTGATGCTTAAGACATGCATAAACGGTCAGAGGC